AGACGGAATTAACAATTTGGATAAAAAATCTATTCCTTCTTGACTGAAAGAAATTCCTATGGCACCAACGAACAAAGTAAATAGTACTAATACAAGCATAGAAAATAGCATAGTATTGTCCGATTCATGGGGATAGAAACAAGCAGTCTTTTTAGTACCAAAATAGGTAATATCAATAAAAAGACGTGTTATGTTTTTGACATTTCTATTAATTTGATGCGGATGTGTCTTCTTCCGAAAAAAAGAAGTCCTTTCATTATTATTCATTGTTAATAAAGCTAAAAAATTAATTTTTTTTTTTAAACATTTTTTTCCTTCTTTACCCCATAAAGATATTGAATAGAATGAACTATTTATTTTTCCATTGAAATTTTGAAAATTAACGTTTAAATATCCTTCAAAAACAAGTAAATAGATCCGAAACATATAAAATGCGGTTAATCCTGCTGTGGAACAAGCTATTATTGCGAAAATTGGTGAATACAACCAACTATCATTAAGAATTTGATCTTTGGACCAAAAACAGGCAAAGGGTGGAATACCACAAAGAGAAAGTGTACCCACTAAAAAAGCAGTTTTTGTAATTGGCGCATGTTTTGTTAAACCGCCCATAAGAACCATATTTTGACTTTTATCTGGAGAATATCCAACAATAGCTTCCATTGAATGAATAATGGATCCGGATCCTAAAAACAACAATGCTTTTGAATAAGCATGAGTAATCAAATGAAATAAAGCGGCTCGATAAGAGCCCATACCTAGAGCTAACATCATATAACCCAATTGAGACATTGTAGAATAGGCCAAATTTCTCTTAATATCTTTTTGAGCAAGAGCTAAAGTAGCTCCTAATACTACTGTTATTATACCTATCAAAGCTATTCCATTCATTATGGAGGGTATAACTATGAAAAGAGGAAGAAGTCGAGCTACAAGAAAAATGCCCGCCGCTACCATAGTAGCAGCATGTATAAGAGCGGAAATAGGGGTAGGCCCTTCCATAGCATCTGGTAACCATACATGAAGGGGGAATTGGGCAGATTTAGCAACTGAACCGCAAAATAACAAGAGGGCACACAAAGTAACAAATAAAATATTAACCTCATTATTATAAATCAAGTTATTGAATATTTGAAACAAATCCCGAAATTCCAAACTACCCGTTATCCAATAAAGACCTAAAATTCCTAATAATAAACCAAAATCCCCTACGCGATTAGTTACAAACGCTTTTTGACAAGCATTTGCCGCAATAGGACGTGTGAACCAAAAACCTATTAATAGATAAGAACACATTCCAACCAATTCCCAAAAAATATAAATTTGTATCAAATTAGAACTAGTAACTAATCCCAACATTGAAGTATTAAAAAAACTCATATAAGCAAAAAATCTCAAATATCCTTGATCATGAGACATATAATTATCACTATAAATAATAACCAGAATGCCAACAGTAGTGATTAATATTGACATAATAGAGGTAAGTGAATCGATCAAGTAGCCAAACTCTAAAGAAAGATCATTATTTATAGTCCAAGACCATACATATTGATAGATAGAACTGTTATTGATTTGATGAATAGACAGATCGACCGAAAAAATCATAACTATACTTAACAATAAAATACTAGGAAAAGCCCACATACGACGAAGATTTTTTGTTGCCGTGGGAAAAAGTAGAAGTCCCACCCCTATTAACATAGGAACTGGAAGTGGAATGAAAGGTATGATCCATGAAGATTGATGTGTATATTCCATACAAAAAAAGAAAATAAAGAATAAAAAAAAAATTGGATTCTTAATGAGTTTTGTTTCTTATTCGCCGGTTTTATCTCTTTTGAAAGGGTTCAGTTAATAAAAAAAAGTGAACATATAAATAGAATTCTCTATTATTAATTATTCTTAATTTTTGCACAATACTTGCAGCAAAGTACTAAAGTAAAAATGGGCCAATAATAAAATTCCTAGTGAAAAATAAACTTTTTTTTTTTAGTAATATTTATTACTATTAATAAATTAATAAATAAAAAAAAATTCCATTTTTTTATACAATTATACAAAAACGAATATCTATAGAGTGAGGATAAATAATTACACGAAAACTAAGAACATTAGTTTATTTTGATATGAATCATAAAAAACAATCCATATGACATGACCCAATAAAATAATAATTTTTTTTAGTTTATTTATTCAGAAACATTAGTTCATTTTTGAACTAATTGATTATTTTCCATTCCAATAAAAAGATATCTATGTTTGTAAAAATTATGAAAAAGGGTTATTATATTCAATGTTTTACTTTAAATAGAAAACATACAACAAAGTAAGATAGATGAAAAAAATCAAGTATCCTTTAATAGATTAGATTAACGACCAATTAAGCAGGATAAAGGTTGGGTTCTTAAACTTTTTAGATGTATTTTATTCCATGTATAAATAGAAATTGAGTACCAGAAAAATAGACAGAGACATAAACAGATAGTGTTCTTTTTTTGTACGAATTACATAATTACTAGGAAAAAAAAAGAAAAAGAATATGTGATTTTTGCATATCCACATTTTTCTTATTGGAAGGGGTATTAATTTAAATATATATATATAGATAAGATATATGGCTAATTAAAGAAAAATTTGTTTTTATTTACAGAATAAATGTCTTTCACATGTAACTATAGCAATGAAAAAACTAGTATAATTTTTGAATGGCAGTTCCAAAAAAGCGCACTTCTATATCAAAAAAAAGGATTCGGAAAACTTTTTGGAAAAAGAAGGGATATTGGGAAGCATCGAAAACTTTTTCATTTGCGCAATCTATTTCTACGAGGAACTCAAAAAGTTTTTTTTGTGCAACAAATACAAATGTTGGGATAATCTGAATTAGCTGGACTCAAAGAATATTCTATATTATAGAATTCTAGAATATTCCATTTTTATACTATAATACAGATATAGAATATTTAATATATAATTAATATATAATTGATTTAATATATAATTGTATATTATTATATATAATTGTATATTATTCTTTATTTTTATTTATAATTATTTAATATATTATATTTTATTTAATATATTATATTTTGAATATATTATTTATATATTTATATATAAATATAAATGAATTTCGAAATTCATTTAATATATTTTTTATATAAATAGTATATTATTTATTTATATTAGAATATCATAATATATATATATATATATATATTTTATATATTTTCAAATTTGATAATTTTTTTATTTCTAAAAAAAAAATTTGAATTTATATTTATAATTTATAAATAATTTATATTTATAATAATATTTATATATTATAATAATTATAATAGAATTATTAAAATTCTTTAATATTTACTAAACAAATATTGCATTTGAATTGACTCTTTCAATCTCGACGATTGACTAAAAATCGGTTATTATGATTTCGAGTAAGCCGCTATGGTGAAATTGGTAGACACGCTGCTCTTAGGAAGCAGTGCTAGAGCATCTCGGTTCGAGTCCGAGTGGCGGCATGGCATCTTATCGTCTAAAAGAGTAAGTCCTATAATGAATTCAATTCCCGATTTCTATTCCTAGTATTAAGACCTTTTTTTTTCATTTTTTTATATGATATTTTCAACTTTAGAGCATATATTAACTCATATATCGTTTTCGGTCGTATCAATTGTAATTTCAATTCATTTGATTACCTTATTAGTCAATGAAATCGTAGGATTATATGATTCGTCCGAAAAAGGCATGATAATAACTTTTTTCTGTATAACAGGATTGTTAGTTACTCGTTGGATTTTTTCGGGCCATTTGCCATTTAGTGATTTATATGAATCATTAATCTTTCTTTCATGGGGGTTTTCCATTTTTCATATGGTTCCGTGTTTTAAAAAGCATAAAACCCATTTAAGTACAATAATCACACCAAGTGTTATTTTTACCCAAGGCTTTGCTACTTCGGGTCTTTTAACCGAAATGCATCAATCCGCAATATTAGTACCCGCTCTACAATCCCAGTGGTTAATGATGCACGTAAGTATGATGATATTGGGCTATGCAGCTCTTTTATGTGGATCATTATTATCAGTAGCTATTTTAGTCATTACATTTCGAGAAGTCATAAGGATTATTGGTAAAAGCAATAATTTGTATTTTTTAAATGAATCATTTTCTTTTGCTGAGATCAAATACATGAATATGAATGAAAGAAACAATGTTTTACGAAAAACTTCTTTTTTTTCTTCTAGAAATTATTACAGGTCTCAATTTATTCAACAATTGGATCGTTGGAGTTATCGTATTATTAGTCTAGGTTTTATCTTTTTAACGATAGGTATTCTTTCTGGAGCAGTATGGGCTAATGAGGCATGGGGATCATATTGGAATTGGGATCCAAAGGAAACTTGGGCGTTTATTACTTGGACCATATTCGCGATTTATTTACATACTAGAAAAAATAAAAAATTAGAAGGTGTAAATTCTTCAATAGTGGCCTCTATGGGCTTTCTTATAATTTGGATATGTTATTTTGGGATCAATCTATTAGGAATAGGACTACATAGTTATGGTTCATTTACATCTAATTGAATTAAAGTGAGTAAAGGGCCTGACAAATACAAATCTAGAAAGCATATATATAGAAAAAATTTTCTTATATATATAAGAAAACTTCCCATAAACCGTCGAGAACCCTTTAAATCAAGTAATGTAGTGATTCAAGGGGTTCTCACAAACAACAAACATATTCGATTACAATTCAAATTCATTTTTTTTTAAGTTAATCCAATCCAACGGAAAAATATTTTTTTTCATTGTACATTGTACATAGGGTTTATTTTTCTTTTTTATTTTTTTTTTATTCATGAAAAACTATCTATAAAAAATTAGATAGAATAGCTTCAACCTTGTTAACTGAGAATGATAAAATGAAATCCGGATAAATACCAATACCTATTACAGGTATAAGGATAGAAATCGAAATAAATAACTCTCGCGGCCCAGAATCAAAAAAATAAGAGTTTGGTGTATTAAAAAGCTTGTATCCATAGAACATCTGCCGTAACATAGATAATGAATAAATAGGAGTTAATATCATTCCAATTGCTGTTACAAAAGTAATTAGTATTTTTGTCATTAAAAGAAATTTTTGGCTGGTAATTATTCCAAAAAAAACTATCAATTCTGCAACAAAACCGCTCATGCCCGGCAATGCAAGAGAAGCCATCGATAAGATACTGAAAACCGTGAATATTTTTGGCATTGGGATAGCCATTCCGCCCATTTCGTCGAGATAAAGAAGACGTAGTCTATCATAACTAGTTCCCGCCAAGAAAAAAAGGGCAGCGCCAATAAATCCATGAGATATTATTTGTAAAATGGCCCCATTGAGCCCCGTATCGCTTATAGAACCAATTCCTATAATTATGAAACCCATATGAGATACCGAGGAATAAGCTATTCTTTTTTTTAAATTACGTTGACCAAGAGATGTTGAAGCTGCATAGATTATTTGAATTGAACCTAATATCATTAACCAGGGGGAAAATATAGAATGAGCGTGGGGTAATAATTCCATATTAATTCGAACCAATCCATACGCTCCCATTTTTAATAAGATTCCGGCTAAAAGCATACAAGTGCTGTAATGTGCCTCTCCGTGGGTGTCTGGTAACCATGTATGTAAGGGTATAATCGGCGATTTGACAGCAAAAGCAATAAGAAATCCCATATAGAATATTATTTCCAGCGCCACAGGATACGATTGATTAGTTAATGTTTCAAAATTTAATGTTGGTTCATTAGAACCATATAAACCGATACCTAGAATTCCCATTAATAAAAAAACAGAACTTCCCGCAGTGTACAAAATAAACTTTGTAGCTGAATACAAACGTTTCTTTCCCCCCCACATGGATAAAAGTAGATAAACAGGAATTAATTCTAATTCCCACATGATGAAAAAAAGTAAAATGTCTCGAGAAGAAAATGGTCCTATTTGACCGCTATACATTGCTAACATCAGGAAATGGAATAATCGGGATTCTCGAGTAACCGGCTGAGCCGCTAAAGTAGCTAAAGTGGTGATAAATCCCGTCAGTAAAATAGGTCCTATAGAGAGTCCATCTATTCCGAATCTCCAGTAAAAATCAAAAAAATTGATCCATTTATAATTCTCCGTCAGTTGGATTAATGGATCATCCAATTGGAAATGATAACAAAATGCATAGGTTGTTAGAAGCAGATCCATTAAGCATATACAAATAGTATACCACCTAATTACCTTATTTCCTCTATGAGGAAATAAGAAGATTAAGGAACCCCCGGCTATTGGCAAAACTACAACTATTGTTAACCAAGGAAAATAATTCGTGATAAAAATAAGATACACTTGGGCCAGAAAAACCCGTGCTAAAAATAGAAAAGAAAAAAAGTATTTTTAGCACGGGTTTTTGCCAGTAAAAAAATGTATTCGTGTGGTGTTTTTTGAAACGTATCAATAAGCTAGACCCATGCTTCGAGTTGTTTCATGCCATAAATAAACTCGAACACTCAAGAAATCCGTCGGACAGGCGGATTCACACCTCTTACAACCAACACAGTCCTCTGTTCTTGGGGCAGAAGCAATTTGCTTAGCTTTACATCCGTCCCAAGGTATCATTTCTAATACATCTGTGGGGCAGGCTCGGACACATTGAGTACATCCTATACATGTATCATAAATCTTTACTGAATGTGACATTGGATCTATAGTAATTTTTGAACATCAGAAATTTCGATCTAGTAAACTCGTAAATGAATCATATATTTAGACACCAGATGAATCAATGATTTACCAGAATTTTGCTAATAAAAATGGACTTCTGGATCAATTCATAAGAAGAGAAGAGGGCCAAGATACTTTGATTTCTTACGTTTTCGCAAACATGATCATAAGTTGTGTAGCATACATGCTAATTTGAATTGATGAATATTACAATATTCTAAATTCTACTTTTTATGATTAATTATGATTAATACTATTTATTCAACAAATTCGATTGATTGATACGAGTTGATTTTCTGTTACGATAAATTGAGGAAACAATAGCCGGTCCGATAGCTGCTTCAGCGGCTGCAATAGCTATAACAAAAATTGAAAAAATATTTCCTTTTAATTGGCGACTATCAAAAAAATCAGAAAAGGTTACGAGATTTATATTAACGGCATTCAGTATAAGTTCAAGACACATAAGGGCTCTAACCATATTTCGGCTCGTGATCAATCCATAGATACCCATAGAAAATAAATAGGCACTCAAAACAAGTACATGTTCGAGCATCATTGACCAACTCCTTATCAATTTCGATTCATTTCAATATGAACAACAATTCAACGGATTCGATTGACGAAAGAATATAACAAGTCTGGACCAAAAAAATATATTGGCAATAAAAACAAAAAAGAATAATAATTTTCTACATAAACACTCTTTCACGTTCACATAGAATTCAACGGAAATAAATGTGATAAAATCGAACAAAATTGAATTTGGATTTATATTGTATTGTAGTTCTAAAGATTTCTTACTGGCGAGCCACAACAATTGCACCTATCAAAGCAGCTAAAAGAATTATTGAAATGAGTTCAAATGGAAGAAAAAAATCTGTTGATAAATGAATTCCAATTTGTTGACTAGTACTTATCAAATCTTGCTCTATAATCTGATTTGGTCTTGTAGTCCAAATAATCCCGTACCATGATGTATCTGGAATAGTAGTTATTAGTGAAACAAAAATACTTGTACAAACCATCAAAGTAATTCCATCCCCAACGGTCCAAAGATGAAAATCTTGGTAATATTCTGAACCATTCATGAACATCACAGCAAATATGATTAAAACGTTTATAGCTCCCACGTAAATAAGTAACTGTGCTGCAGCTACAAAATGGGAGTTTGATAAAATATAGAATAAAGATATACAAACAAGAACCAGTCCCAACGAAAAGGCAGAAAAAATGGGGTTGGTAAGTAATACTACTCCTAGACTTCCTAATACAAGACCTGATCCCAGAAAGACTAAAAGAAAATCATGTAGCGGTTCAGGCAAATCCATTATATGTAAAATAAGAGATAAATAAATCGAAATTTCATGACCTTATTGATACGACCAGGAAAAAATTTTATATACTCAATTTCTCTCCGCATTGAATTAAATCAAATCCTAAGGAGTGTGAATTGATATAGGTACAGTTATAGGACCAATGTCATTCCATTCTTTATACGAAAGAGTAGTTCGAAACTATACTAAAACTATACTATATATATTTATTTATTAGAATTTATATATTTATTTATTATAAATAATTTATTATATATACTTTTTCTATTTTTATATTATCCAAATTTATATTATTCTATTTTATTTATATATATAGAATATGATTTGATTTATATGATTTTCTTTTTTATAATAATTTTTATTTAATTATAAAGAATTTTATTTTATTTGAATTGTTCGAATTGTATAATCATCAATTACTGACATTGGTAAACGGCCCAAAGCAATTTGATTATAATTCAATTCGTGACGATCATAAGTCGAAAGTTCATATTCTTCAGTCATTGATAAACAATTTGTTGGACAATACTCAACACAGTTACCACAAAATATACAGATTCCAAAATCAATACTGTAATTAAGCAATCGTTTCTTTCGAATATCAGTTTCCAGTTTCCAATCAACAACGGGTAGATCTATAGGACATACACGAACACATACTTCACAAGCAATGCACTTATCAAATTCAAAATGGATTCGACCGCGGAAACGTTCCGATGTGATTAATTTTTCATAAGGATATTGAATAGTTACAGGTAAACGATTTGCGTGGGATAAGGTAATCATGAAACTTTGACCAATGTACCTTGCAGCTCGGACTGTTTGTTGACCATAATTCATGAACCCAGTTACCATAAGGAACATATCGTGAATATCTATGAATATTTTTGTTTTGTTTCTTTCTCTTGTTTGATACAAGTTATGAATATAGAAGATCAATCTTTTACAGTGAAAACAGTTGAGACGAAGTTGTTAATAATAGATTACCGAGAGAAATAGGTAAAAGAAACTTCCACCCAAGATTTAATAATTGGTCCATTCTTAGCCTAGGCAAAGTCCATCTTGTTGTGATAGAAACGAACAAGAACAAATAAGTTTTAGCTAGTGTAATAAAGATACCAATTGTAGTTCCAAAAACTCCATATGTTTTATTTAGTTCAAAAAGCTCAGAAACGAATATGTACGGAATAGAGATATTCCAACCGCCCAAGAAAAGAACTGTTACAAATAATGAAGAAATTAATAGGTTTAAATAGGAAGCAACGTAAAATAAACCAAATTTTATACCTGAATATTCGGTTTGATAACCTGCTACTAATTCTTCTTCCGCTTCTGGTAAATCAAAAGGTAATCTTTCACATTCCGCTAGGGAAGAAATTAGAAAAACGATGAAACCTATAGGTTGACGCCACAAATTCCATCCCCAAAAACCATATTTTGATTGCGCATCAACTATATCAACTGTACTTAAACTGTTAGATAATCCTAGTCGGTGATAACATTACTGTTCCCATCGCTATTACAGAACCGTACATGAGATTTTCACCTCATACGGCTCCTCGAAAGCCTTAAATAAATCTAAGGACCGGGCCGATTATTTATCTCTTGATATATCCCTAAGATAGATAAGATTAAAATCTATCGAACGGTTCTGAATTAGACCAATTGAATTCTGTCTGTTCTAATAAATAATTAAATAATAAAATAATAAAGAGAAATCCATTTTAATAAAAGATACAAAAGGTACTTCTGAATTGATCTCATCCCTTAAAAAAAAAATAAAAATTTGAATTTGTTGAGTAATAACTTAATTCTTCAATAAAATACTCTTTTCGAATTATCAATAACCCCCCCCATCGTTTTCGATTACGAAAAATAATTAGACATTAGTTTCTGAATTATGACATTAATTCTATCTCCATGAATATGGATATAAGAAAAAAAAAAAAAGAGCGATCTTTTTTTTTTTATTGTTTTTTTTTTTTTCGTTCCTATTCTTCTTTTTTTTGTGCAAGTAAAAGGGGACTTAAAAAAAATTAAAGGATTATTTCGTTCCTGATAGTCATTTATTTAATCAGTGGATAGGAGCATACTCTGGATCGGAATTGTGGGGAGTACTGCCTGATTTTTTCTACCAACTTAAAGCCCCAATTAGTATTCTTTTTCTATTATGCGGAAATGTGGATAATTTACATAATCTTCGTTACTAATCCTTTGTGTATCTTGGTGTTTCTAACCATCCACTCATTTTTTTATTAACCCCCTTATTTATGTTAATACATATATGATAATTCATACAAACGGTAGCGAAAACTCAATAAGGTTGGTCTTTTCAGCCCGCTTCAAGACAGGATGACTAATCACCCAATCTTGGGGTAAACGGACTCTTCTGCTTATAATTTTTTTTTTACTTAATTCTTATACATAGAAAATGAGACTCAATATTTTTACTGCAATTTCAAATCATCATACTATATATTAAATATAGCATTAATACATTATATTCAATATTTTGAAATATAAATTCAATAGAAGCTGTTTTATTTCACTCATATAACTATCTGATTTAGTTCTTCAATCCGAATTTCGAATAATAATAATGAAAATGAGGATATCTATTCAATTTATTCTACCCCTTCGTTATAAATTATTCTACCCCTTTCCTATAAAGAAAGAAGCATAGCATGGAAAAGTTTCTGTCTCAACGAGTCGCACGTAGAGATATTGATAACACACATAGAGTTAATGGTATTTCATAACTAATTGATTGAGCAGCAGCTCGTAGACCACCCAAAAAGGAATATTTATTATTTGACCCATATCCTGACATAAGAAGTCCAATGGGAGCAATACTCGAAATAGCAATCCATAAAAAAACACCGATATTGAGATCAGCTAAAACAAAGTTATAGCCAAAAGGAATTACTGAATAGCTTATTAGAATTGATATGACTGATATGGATGGTCCGATACTGAATAAACGAATATCTCCCCTAGATGGAATAAGATTCTCTTTGAAAAGTAGTTTTGTTCCATCTGCTAGAGCTTGAAGAACTCCCAAAGGACCGGCGTATTCAGGTCCAATACGCTGTTGTATACCTGCGGATATTTCTCTTTCTAACCATACAATTGCTAGTACACTTATTGTGATTCCCAATACAAGAGTGAAAATAGGGGCAAGTACCCATAGAATTCCATAGACCTCTTTTAAAGATTCCAATCTGGAAAAAGAATTGATATCTTGTACTTCTGTTGTATCAATTATCATTTCAACGATCAACTTCTCCCATAATGATATCTATGCTACCTAGTATTGTCATAATATCGGCCAATTTCATTCTTTTAACTAATTGAGGAAGAATTTGCAAATTGATAAAACCCGGTGGACGAATTTTCCATCTCCAAGGAAAACCATTCTGATCCCCTATTAGAAAAATTCCTAATTCTCCCTTTGGGGCTTCAACTCTTACATAAAGTTCTTGTTTCGGCAATTCAAAAGTCGGAGACGGTTTTTTACTAATGAATCGATATTCAAAATCATTCCATTCTGGCTCCTTTTCTCTATCAAAGCAGCGGATTTCTAAATTCTCATATGGCCCGCCTGGAATTCCTTCCAGAGCCTGTTGAATAATTTTTATGGATTCCACCATTTCACCAATTCGAACTAAATAACGAGCTAATGAATCTCCTTCTTTTTGCCATTGAACTTCCCAATCAAATTCCTCGTAACACTCATAATTATCAACTTTACGTAGATCCCATTGTATTCCGGAAGCCCGAAGCATTGGTCCTGATAAACCCCAATTTATTACTTCCTCTCCACCAACAATGCCTACTCCCTCAACCCGTTCTAAAAAAATAGGATTTCGCGTAATAAGTTTTTGATATTCAACAACCCCTGTTAAAAAATAATCGCAGAAATCCAAACATTTATCTATCCAACCATGAGGTAGATCAGCCGCTACTCCTCCGATACGAAAAAAATTATGCATCATTCTCATACCTGTCGCAGCTTCGAATAGATCATATATTAATTCTCTTTCTCTGAAAATATAGAAGAAAGGAGTTTGTGCACCAATATCTGCCATAAAAGGTCCCAGCCATAGTAGGTGAGAAGCTATACGACTCAACTCCAACATAATTACTCGGATATAGCTGGCTCTTTTAGGTACTTGAATATTTCCCAACTGTTCCGGTCCGTTTACGGTTATTGCTTCTGTGAACATAGTAGCTAAATAATCCCAACGTGTTACATAAGGCAGATATTGTATAATTGTTCGGTTTTCCGCAATTTTTTCCATCCCTCTATGTAAATAACCCAATATTGGTTCACAATCAATAACATCCTCACCATCCAGAGTAACAATAAGTCGAAGAACACCATGCATTGATGGGTGGTGAGGACCCATATTGACTATCATGAGATCTTTTCTTGTAGCTGGGACATTCATAGGTTTTTCCTCGATTCATTCTTCCATGAATTGCTTAAAACAAAAAAAAAAAAAAATAAGTTCATCAAAATTCAAGATCTAATAAATCGAATAATTCAAAATGACTCTTCAAATTAACGAATTTGTGACTCCCGAATATCTAACTGATTTATTAATTTTTTATAACGTATTCCATTTTTCTTTGACAAATAAGACAGTAGTCGTTGCCGTTTTCCCAGAATTTTACGTAAACCTCTTTGAGATAAATAGTCTTTTCGGTGCAATTCCAAATGGGAAGTAAGTCTTCGTATCTTATTGGTGAAATTCAATACTTGAAATTCAACCGATCCCGGGTTTTCTTCTTTTTTTTCTTCTGAAATAACTGGTATAAATGAATTTTTTACCATAAAATAAAAGCTTTCCTCTCCCCCTCCTTTTTTATAGATATTTTTATTGATCAGTAATAGTAATGACACTAATTTTGAATTTGGTATATACAATAATCTTAATTTCCTTAAGAATTTCATTTTTTTTTTTCAAATAAAATTGATTATTATTAATCAATTCAAATAGGTATACAAAAATACTATATTTATGCAAAAAAAAAAAATTGTAAAAAAAAAAAAAAAAAAAAAATACAAATAAGACGATTGCGCATCTATGTGTGTATCCATTTGTCTTCGGATACCAGATATGTTACGGTAAATGGAAGAAATTAAAATGTAGATTAACGAACTTTCAATCGCGGACACATATGTATCCTTACTATACTGAAACGGCTTCCATTATTGGTATCAAACCAATAGCGATTCATACAAGCTAAATCTTCTAATCGATAATTTGGCCAAACAAATAATTTAAAATTAATTAGTTTTTTTTTATCTCTATCAAGATCTTTATTTTTAGCCAAAACTTGACAGCAATTATTGACTTTATTCTCATTGTAAAATCTTGTGTTTCTATGCACACTATTTCTATTCCTATGATTGAAACAAATTAGAATTCTCAATTCTCTACGACATCTAGCGGATAAAATATTTTCAGGAACAAGCAAATCATAACTATTTTTGTCTTTATTTTCAGTCATCTTTTGATCTCTTGTTCTTGTAATCGATTTATACAAATTCTTCTTATCAACAAGGCTTTTTTCTGGGTATCCTTGATTAATTTGGTGCTTACTCTTATGAATCAACGAAAGGCCTATGGTTTGATACACAAAAAATTGTTCATCGTTTTTTCTAGACAGACGAACTGGTTCGATAATCAATATTCCTTTTTTCATAAATTCTTTATTTTTCCTCAATCCTGGAAGAGTTAAATCCTTCTGATTCTGAATCATCATAATATCTAGACTTAGTTCTCCTCTTTGAATAGAGGCTATAGCAATTTCTTTTAGATTTATCAGTCTAATCAGGAGACAATATACTTTGATATTATTTATGATTCTTTGATTTAAGGAATCATGCCAGTTCAATTGAAAAACCAAATACTTTCGTAGGAAGAAATTAAGTTCTGCTTCTATCTTGTTCTTGTATTTCTTTTTCTTTATACCCTTACCCTTTTTCCTGTCCGATCCCGCATAATCTTTTTCAATATCTTTTTCTTGGTTTGAGAGAGATGATTCAAGATCTACTCGACCCGCGTATTCTGCTTTTGCTTGATTTCGAGTCTCTAACTCTAATTCAAGAGATTTTTTTTTTTTTGATGGTCTAAAAATATCTATTATTTTTTTCTTTCCAGTAATGTTTTTAACATTTTTATTTACATTAAAATTGAAAAAAAGGAATTTTATTGGTATGATCCACGGGTTACTCGTATATGCATTATAAAATATCACAAATTTGGAAAAGAACCAAAATTGCAGATTCGATATGGAACGATTTAGTATTTCTACATTCAGTCCCATCCAATCAAAAAAGGTTTTGTTTTGATTGGATGGGTTGATTTCTTTATGAATCCTAAAATTATAATCGGTATCGATCCAGGCCTCAAAATCAACCTTATTTCTAATACAAAACTTCAGAATTCTCCAATCAAAATACTTTCTATCCAGATTTTTTTCCATATCTATAATATCATCTTCTGCTATATAATTCTTGATAGAGATATCACCCGTCTTATCAAATAATTTTTGTTTACGCGTGTTGTAATTATAAGAAATAGCTTTCTTTTTATTTGCTTGGAATGGTGCTCTATATCCATAAATATATGAGTCCTTCTTATCTGCATAATTAATAGATTTATATGATAAAAGATCATATCCATATTGTTTTTTTAATTTCATTTTTTGATTTGTTAATGAGTCGACTTCTTGTTTTTTGTAAAGAATTAATCGGGTTTTTTCATATGAATCACATTTGGTTAAATCTTTATTTTGAGCCACACGACGTTCATTGATTCTATTTCTCCATTTTTGTGGTACTAATCTAGACCATCTGCTATGAGATAAATCATATTGATAATGACCCTTTAACCAATTTGTCCATTGATTCATTACAGAATCGGGAGGGTTCTTATGTCTTAATTTGGAATGAAATATTCCTTGTATTCCAAAAAAATAATCCTTTATTTCATTCTTAATAAAAAAAGATCTTCCACGATATTCAAAAACAGATCTTAACTTATACTTATATACGTTAATAACTTGGGTTTGTGATAATTTATAAAATACATATGCCTGTGACAAAGAAGATACGTCACAAGAATTCTGTGAATTCGTATTCCTAATATTAGAAATTGATTTTTTTATAGTCGAAATAAAGTGAATTCTATTTTTATTTGTTTTATCAGTTCTTTCTGCATTTGCTTCGTTATTGTAAATGGATTTTTTTTTTCTTTTTTTTGTTGATTCAAGAAAAAGTTGTACATTGATTCTAGGAATACTAATAATACAGAGAAAGATATCTATGTATACCCTTTCCATGAAAAATTTGAAAAAAAAGTGCGATTTACGGGCTAATCGAACATTTCTTCTTTGTAATATCTGCCAAATATTTTTTTTTAATTCGAATCTTTTAGCATCATAAGTTGTTTTGTTCGAACTAATATTTATCTCAGAAGTTATAACCCCCCTTTGCTTTTCTTTTGTCAATTTTTCTATTTGCTTTCTGATTGTCTTTGTTTTAGCATTCAGATCTTTTATTTTATTTTCTGTCAATGAACAATTTGTCCAATTAATAGATTGAATTGGAATGGATGATTCATAAATCATTGGATTATTGTTACTGATTGTTGAATCTTTTTGGCTTTCGCTCAATTCATATATTTCTTTGAATCCAAATAGAAAAAAAGGATTTGAGAATTGTTTTATTTTTTCGTTTAGAAATAGAATACTTTTGAGAATACTTTTGATGATCCATTTTGCTGTTTCTTTTGAGACATTTAGAAACAATTTTTTTCTTTCATTTAAAACTTTTAGAACTAGAAAAAAATTCTTTTTCCATTTTTTCATTTTTTTTTTTAGTTCTTTAAAAATGGGATCAAAAAATGAAATTCGATTTCGGGGAGAAGAAGAAAAGGGCAATCGGACTTCCATTCCCCAAATTGTTAAAAAGCAAAAATCTCTTTTTTGCGCTTTTTTTTTCATTGGATCCTTTTCCTTTTCAGTGGATCGTAGCTTAGATCTGTGCCAAGGTTTCAGACGAAAAGGAAATAAGATCTTTATCTGAATACCGTCTGTTAGCCAGTTTTTTGGAAATTCTGTTTCGGATAATTGAACGCCATTATAGGTGCATTTAATATACATTTCTCTATTCCAATCCCTTAAATCTTCTGACCATTCGGGAAATTGAAATAATAGTATACGAACTATATTTTTAGTTATTATTAATGAAGGTAATATAATATATTTTCTAAGAATCGATTGGGTTATTAATAAAAAACCTCTTATTACTTGAGCAAATATAATGCTATCCCAGGCTTCTGCTATTTCTATACGTCTTTTTTCCTCTTTTTCGTTTTTTTTTCTTTTGTCCTCCTCTTTTTTCTCACTTTCTTTTGTCTTTTCCTCTGTATAATCCGAAATTTTAAATTCTGTCTTTTTACGCATCCAATTTTTGAACATAAAAAATATTTTAATTGGCGAGAAAATATCAAAAGAAAAGAGCGAGGGTTTATCAATTTTGTCCAAAAAAAGAGGCGAATGCACACTTGTTTGAAAGAGCTTACAAGTAACTGTTTTACGCCTTTGAGCGCGTATAGATCCTTTGATTATGTCTCGCCGAAAATCCGGTTGTTGTGAATAACGTATTAAAGCCAATTCATATTTTTGATCAGGATTATCAGTATCCCTAGTATCAGTATAAGTATCGTTATTCTGTGAGTTATCGGTAAAAATCACTACACGTTTGGCTTTTCTGGAACGAATCTCATGATCCCCTGTTTCATTTTCTCCCGCCAGTTGTTCCAATTCGTGGATTAATTTGTATGACCATCGAGGAACTTTTTTACTGATTTCTTTTATTCCAATACATTTTTTTCTATTTACAATTGTTTTATCGTTCAGATCGGTTCTAGTTGTGTCGACTAATAATTTGAATTTTATTCTTTTTTCGAAAGAATCTATTTTTATTTGTTCATGTTCTGGAAATAAATAAAGTGTTTCAAAATTCAAACTTGATACTGATTTTCCCGAAAATTTACTGATTAAGTTCAAAAAATAACTAATTTCAGTTAATAATGATTTTCTATCAAATGTATCTATTTTCTGTTCAAATTCCGTATAATTACGATTAATATTAAGAAGAATACCATGAATCTTATTTATCCAAATGTAATTTTTTGTGTAAGTTTTATTTTTGATTGGGGGGGGAAAATTTTTTTTAATTAGTCCACGATAGGGTCCGTTCAAGAAAGGATCATATATTTTAGGTAAGTATTTTGTTTTAGTCTCATCATTACACAATCTAATTTGTTTTTCGAGTATATCCAGAGGAATAAATTTCTTATCTAGAACTTTGGCCCTATTT